AGATCCTGGATTTTCCTGAGGGTTCTGGGTAATTGTAATAGTACATGTATATAATATATACTTTTTTTAGTATATAAAATGGATGCATTTACRGTCAATTAGTGTCCATTACCGTATGGTTTAAAATCATACATATCAGCACTTGTTAGTTTAACTAAATCTCGACTTTTGGGGTTTGGCGAGACCAAATTTAGTTTTAACAGAAGAGTTGCTGGTAAGGGGGGTAGGGGGGTTTGCTGAAAAATTTTTTTTATTAATTCGTGTGGGAGTGGGTGTGGGCGTGTGTGTACACGTGTGTGTGTGTGTGGGAGTGGGTATGGGCGTGTGTGTACGCGAGTATATGTGTACACGAGTGTGTGTGTGTGGGAGTGGGTATGGGYGTGTGTGTACGCAAGTATATGTGTACACGAGTGTGTGTGTGTGGGAGTGGGTATGGGCGTGTGTTTGTGTGTACATACATACACGAGTGTGTGTGTGTGTGGGAGTGGGTATGGGCGTGTACATATACTTGTGTGTGTTTGTGTGTACAAACATATACGAGTGTGTGTGTGTGGGAGTGGGTATGGGCGTGTACATGTACTTGTGTGTGTTTGTATACACTTGTATATACATGTGTTCGTTTATGTAATACATGTATATGCTTGTGTATGCTTTAATACACTGCCGAGTGATGAATTCGTGTTCATTTCTTTGGTGCATGTACGCGCGGTAGGGGATTTYCCCCTATTTTTTKGGGRAAAAAAATTCGTTTGGCGTTTTTTATGCCTTGCGACCATTGACTGGAAGCCGAAAAATAACCGCCGGGGTCCGGATCCCACGTGCATTTTTTGCCCAATCAGCAATTATCTTGAATGCTACAGACTGTTAGGGGAATGAAGTCACCGACGCTAAAAAAAATAAAAGTACCAGACGCCTCTAAGAGAGGGGATGCTATGGTTATGAGGAGACTAGGACGCAAACCTTTCAACCAAAGGCCTTGGAAAAAGTGAGGAGGGAAATTCTTAATGTGATGTCCTTGATCTTCCCCACCAGAGGTATTGGAAAAAGTGAGGAATTGGTGCAACCTGTTGTGATGACCTACGAAGCTGGTAATAATACGTACTTTTACAAGGGTTGAGGACGCCTCGTGCTATGCAGGGTTAAGAGATGATATGCAAAGGTGCACATATGTGTAAAAWWTTTTAGAGAATTTCCCGCTATGAAATTCAGGGGGCAATTCGAGAAATGCTCGATAAACATAGCGATAGCTAAAGTCCGGGTCCGTGGGTATTTTTGGGGGGCGGGAAATGAGGAGTGAATACTGAGAAAATTGAAGTTATGGAAGGGGATGGATATTAACTTATTGTTGAAGATGCAGTAAGATTTGATGGTAGAGGAAATATATATATGCCGGCRGAGCCGGCATATACCTTTTTTYCCCTCGGCTGAGGAAACGGGGTTAGTTATTGTAGAGAGATTACTGCTTAGTTACTGGGCAACGCAGCCAACGGAGTTGGCTATTGTAGAGAGATTACTGCTTAGTTACTGGGCAACGCAGCCAACGGAGTTGGCTATTGTAGAGAGATTACTGCTTAGTTATTGGGCAACGTAGCCAACGGAGTTGGCTATTGTAGAGAGATTACTGCTTAGTTATTGGGCAACGCAGCCAACGGAGTTGGCTATTGTAGAGAGATTACTGCTTAGTTATTGGGCAACGTAGCCAACGGAGTTGGCTATTGTAGAGAGATTACTGCTTAGTTATTGGGCAACGTAGCCAACGGAGTTGGCTATTGTAGAGAGATTACTGCTTAGTTATTGGGCAACGTAGCCAACGGAGTTGGCTATTGTAGAGAGATTACTGCTTAGTTATTGGGCAACGCAGCCAACGGAGTTGGCTATTGTAGAGAGATTACTGCTTAGTTATTGGGCAACGTAGCCAACGGAGTTGGCTATTGTAGAGAGATTACTGCTTAGTTATTGGGCAACGCAGCCAACGGAGTTGGCTATTGTAGTGGGATTATTGGGGAGGGGAATCAAAAGGTAGTTTAATTAAAATGCTAGTTTTGGGGGCTAGTGATGGAAGCGAAGGCTTCTTCTTTTGATGTTTTAGGGGGAGGGAATTCCCCGTCTCTGGCTTACAAGACCAGTGCTTTATGGTTAAGCTACTAAAACTATCATTTTATTAGTTTATTTTCTAAGAGGGCAATAAGGGGTATGATTAGGAGGAACAAGCTGAAGTACAGGGTTGATGCGATTTGTCCGATGATGATAAATGGCTGTTCTACTGGTTGGGCCCCAATTCAGGTTAGAATAAGGATGTTGGTAATAATGAGTCAGAATGTTAGTTGTGATAGTGGGCGGAAGGTTATAGCTTGTTGTTTAGATGCATGGAGTGACAGGATTAGTACAAGAATTAGTACTGAGAATAATAGGGCTAACACACCCCCAATTTTGTTCGGGATTGAGCGGAGGATTGCGTAAGCAAATAGGAAGTACCACTCGGGTTTAATGTGTGTGGGGGTTACTATTGGGTTAGCCGGGTTAAAATTTTCTGGGTCTCCTAGCAGGTCTGGTGATAGTAGGGCAAGGGTTGCTAGGATAGTTGTAAAGATGGAGGCCCCTAGGAGATCTTTGTACGTGTAATAGGGGTGAAATCGGATTTTGTCTGTGTTTGATGAGATGCCCAGTGGGTTGTTGGATCCTGTTTCGTGAAGGAATAGAAGGTGAATTATTATAACGCCGGCAAGCCCAAAGGGGAGGGCAAAGTGTAATGTGAAGAATCGTGTGAGGGTGGCATTGTCAATAGCAAAGCCCCCCCAGGTTCATTGTACGATAGCAGTTCCGATATAGGGGAAGGCAGAGGAGAGGTTGGTGATGACTGTTGCTCCCCAGAATGACATCTGTCCTCATGGGAGGACGTATCCGAGAAAGGCTGTGGCTATCAGTATTAGTAGAAGTGCAACTCCAGAGTATCATGTTTTTTTAAGTGTATGGGAGCCGTAGTACAGGCCTCGTMCAATATGGGCGTAGATGCAGAAGAAGAATATGGAGGCCCCATTGGCATGTAGGTTTCGTAATAGTCACCCATATTGAACATCTCGGCAGATATGTGCAATGGATGAGAATGCTAGGGAGATGTGGGGGGTGTAGTGCATGGCTAGGAAAATCCCGGTTATAATCTGTACGATTAGGCAGAGTCCTAGTAGGGAGCCGAAGTTTCATCATGAGGACAGATTTGGCGGTGCAGGTAGGTCAATTAGAGAGCTGTTTAGAATTTTAAGAAGGGGGTGAGTTTTTCGTGTGGTCATTAGGTTTTTGTAGTTGAATAACAACGAGGGTTTTTCAGGCCTTAGGTTCTGGTTAGTGTCCAGATAAAAATAATGTCTTATTTAGTCTTTGTATTTTTTATGTGCTTGATTTTAACACTAGTGTGGGTTGCGTCAAATCCCTCCCCTTATTATGGTGCGGCGGGGCTGGTAAGTTCGGCTATAGTTGGGTGTGGTATTTTAGTTGGGGTGGGGTACTTGTTTATTTCTTTGGTGCTATTTTTGATTTATTTAGGGGGTATGTTAGTGGTATTTGTCTATACTGTAAGTCTGGCAGCGGAGCCACATCCTGAAGCACTTGGAAGTCAGGCTGGTGTTTACTTCTTAGGTTATTTTTTTGCATTCGTGTTGTTAGGGGGTGGGATTGTTGGGGGGTGGGATGTAGTTGGATTAAATTTGGAGGTTCGTACTTCATCTGGGGTGTGCTTGGTTAGTGCCGATTTTATAGGGGTTCCTTTGTTGTATTCTTGGGGGGGGTTAGACTTGTTGGTTTGCGGGTGGGCTTTGTTGTTAGTATTATTTGTTGTGCTAGAATTAACCCGCGGGTTATTTCGTGGGGGTCTTCGTTYGGTTAGAAGGGGGTTGGCATTGTTGTTAAGATTGCAATAGTGAGGGTTATAATGAATGTTGTTAGATAGGCCTTAATGAGGCCTTTTTGTGCCGTTGTTTTTTTAATGGGGGCCAGGGTTGTGTGGGCTAATCCTTGCGGGCCTGTTTTTTCTAGTCAGGTGATGTCGTGGAGGTTGGTTGTTTGTCCTAATTTTAAGGGCAGTTGGGGCAGGTTTCGATGAAGTATGTTGAAAAAGCCTAGTTGATTGGAGAATAGGTGGAGTGGGGTTGGTTTGTACGGGAGGGTTAGGGATGTCTGTTTGGTGATTTCTAAGGCGACGGCTAGCCCTGTTGCTGTGATTAGAAGGGCCAGGAGTTTGAAGTCTATGGGCATTGTTAGTATTGGTGTTTTTGTTGGGAGTATTGTTGTTGACAAGATTAGTCCGGCAAGAATGCTGCCCAAGGTTAGGCGGGCTATTGAGTTTACAAGAGCAGGGCTATTCTCGTTTGTTGGGGTCAGGGTTTGGGTCCGTGGGGGGCTCATTTGTACGTAGAAGATAATTCGTAGGCTGTACACTGCGGTTAGCATTGTTGCGATGATTGTGAGTAGTAAGGCTCAGGTATTAAGGAGTGAAACATTTATTGTTTCAATAATTGTGTCTTTGGAGTAAAATCCTGCTAGGAATGGTGTGCCCATGAGGGCTAGGGTGCCGATGGTTAAGCATGACGAGGTGATTGGTAGTGTTTTTTTGACCCCCCCCATCAGTCGAAGGTCTTGTTCGTTTGCTAAGTTGTGGATGATTGAGCCCGAGCAGAGAAATAGAAGGGCTTTAAAGAATGCGTGTGTTGAGATGTGGAGAAAGGCCAGTTGTGGTAAACTAAGTCCAATTGACACTATTATTAGGCCTAGTTGACTGGAAGTTGAGAAAGCAACGATTTTTTTAATGTCATTTTGAGTGGTAGCGCAGATTGCTGTAAAGAGGGTGGTTGTTGCCCCAAGGCAGAGGCAGATTGTTAGGGCCAAGGGGCTCTTTTCTATCAGGGGAAAGAATCGGATTAGGAGGAAAATTCCTGCTACTACTATTGTGCTTGAGTGAAGTAGGGCTGATACTGGGGTGGGTCCTTCTATGGCTGCTGGAAGTCATGGGTGGAGGCCGAATTGCGCGGATTTTCCTGTTGCTGCTAAGATTAGGCCCATTAGTGGGATAATGTCTGGTGTTTTTAGTTCTGTAAATATTTGTGGGAGCTCTCATGTTGATATGTTTATAGCTAGCCAGGCAATGGCCAAGATGAGTCCAATGTCTCCGATTCGGTTGTAGATGATTGCTTGAAGAGCTGATGTGTTTGCGTCAGATCGGGCGGATCATCAGCCGATTAGTAGGAAGGATATGATGCCTACCCCTTCTCAGCCGATAAATAGCTGGAATATGTTGTTTGCTGTTACTAGAGTAATCATGGAGATTAAAAAGATTAGTAGGTATTTAAAGAATCGGTTAACAAGTGGGTCGGTTTTTATGTATCAGGAGGCAAACTCTAAAATCGACCAAGTGACAAATAGGGCAATGGGGGTGAAGGTGAGGGAGTACTGGTCGAATAGAAAGCTTAGGTTGATGCTAAAGTTAGAGACGGTAAATAGGTGGATGTGTATGATTGTGGTCTCTACTCCGTTGTTGATAAGTGATATGAGCGGGATTGTACTAGTTATGCAGGCTATTACTACGGCTGTTTTGACATGCGTTAAGTTTCATTTAGGGTCGAGGGTGTCTGGCTTAAAGGCGGTTAATGTCGGGAAGGTAGGGATAATGAGGGTAGTAAGGATTGTGGTTTGGGTGAGTATAGAATGCATGGACTTTTACTTGGATTTGCACCAAGGTTTGTGGCGCCTAAAGCCAGGGGATGACTTCTATCCTTTAAAAGTGAGAGGTCTGAGGGTTTAGTCTCAGGTACTAGAATTAGCAGTTCTTGTATTTATGGGCCTCTCGGTATATAAGAAGCCCTCTCTCTAACAATCCTCCTGGGCTTATACTTTACAGCCCTCCAGGCAATAGAGTACTATGAGACACCTTTTACTATCTCAGACGGTGTTTACGGATCAACCTTCTTTGTAGCCACAGGCTTTCACGGACTGCACGTGATAATTGGCTCAACATTCCTCCTGGTCTGCTTAATTCGTCAAATTAAACACCACTTCACTACCCATCACCACTTCGGGTTTGAAGCCGCCGCATGATACTGACACTTCGTAGATGTCGTCTGACTCTTCTTATATGTTTCAATTTATTGATGAGGCTCTTACTCTTTTAGTATAACTAATACAAATGACTTCCACTCATTGAACCTTAGCCCCTAACTAAGAAAGAGTAGTGGTAACCCTACTTATAATTACACTATCCTTCTCCATCTCACTAGTACTAATCACTATTGCCTTCTGACTTCCAATGCCGTACCTTAGCTCAGAAAAACTATCCCCATACGAATGTGGATTTGACCCACAAGGCACAGCCCGCCTTCCGTTCTCATCCCGATTCTTTCTCGTCGCAATCCTATTCCTATTATTCGACCTAGAAATCGCCCTACTCCTCCCACTACCATGGGCCACCAACTTCACGCCCCCCACCCCCATAATGAACTGAGCAACAATTATCCTAATTCACCTTGCCGCCGGCCTCATCTACGAATGACACCAGGGCGGACTAGAGTGGGCCGAATTAGAGATTAGTCTAAACAAGACAACTAATTTCGACTTAGTAAACCTCGACTATACGAGATCTCTAAATGACCCCAGTCCACTTTACACTGAACTCAGCCTTCATATTCAGCATCCTGGGCCTATCCATCCATCGAACCCATTTTATCTCAGCTCTCCTGTGCATTGAAGGAATAATACTCGCCTTGTTTATCCTTCTATCCTTCTTTTCCCTAACCCTACAGCTTCCAACAGTCGCCCCCCTACCAGTCATTATTCTTGCTTTCTCAGCCTGCGAAGCCGGAACAGGTCTCGCACTCATAGTTGCAACCTCACGAACACACGGAAACGACCACCTAAATAACCTAAATATCCTACAATGCTAAAAATCCTCATCCCAACAGCAATACTTATCCCAACCACACTCTTCCTAAGCCCCCCACTTCTATTTATTGCACACACACTATACGCCACCCTAATCGCAGCGATTAGCCTATTATGACTTAAGTGCCCAATAAGCCTAGAGCTATCCTTCTCCAACAAACTAATAACCATTGACCCCCTGTCAGCACCACTTCTAGTATTATCCTGCTGACTATTACCCCTCATATCAGTAGCCAGCCAGAACCACMTGCACCAAGAACCCCTCCCCCGCAAGCGAATATACCTTCTAACACTTACCACTCTCCAAATCTTCCTAATCACAACATTCTCGGCCTCTGACCTTACCATGTTCTATGTTATATTCGAAGCCACACTCATCCCAACACTAGTCGTAATTACTCGATGGGGCCACCAGGCAGAACGCCTAAGCGCAGGAACCTACTTTCTATTTTACACGCTCGCAAGCTCCCTCCCCCTCCTAATCGCCATCCTCCACCTTAACAAATCACTTCTCCTAACCTACATGCCACTCCTACACACCCTTCAACCAGAACTACAAAATTCATGAAGCAACACTGCCCTGTGATATGGCTGCCTACTAGCCTTTATGGTAAAAATACCTATATATGGTGACTTTTACTTGGATTTGCACCAAGGTTTGTGGCGCCTAAAGCCAATGGATGACTTCTATCCTTTAAAAGTGAGAGGTCTGAGGGCTTAGTCTCAGGTACTAGAATTAGCAGTTCTTGTATTTATGGGCCTCTCGGTATATAAGAAGGTTTTAGCTTCTGTTTTTAGATCCACAGACTAATGTTTTATTTTAAACTATATTTACAGGGGCAAAAGCCGGTAAAAAGTCCTGGCTTTGCAGTTAGTAGGATTAATGGGATTAAGTGGAGGGCTATTAATAGGTGTTCTCGTGTATGAGTGGGATTGTTGATGGCCAGGTGTGTTGGAAGTTTTCCTCGTTGGGTCATGAGAAACATGTAGAGTGAGTATGATGCGGCCAATAGGGTTCCTAATCCTGTGAGAATAATTGTAGTGTTGGCTCAGTTGAATAGGGAGGAAATGATAAGTAGTTCTCCTATTAGATTAATTGATGGAGGAAGGGCAAGATTGGCGAGGCTGGCGATGAGTCATCAGAATGTTATTAGGGGTAGGATAATATGTAGTCCGCGGGTTAGTAGAAGTGTTCGGGAGTGTGTTCGTTCGTAATTGGTGTTGGCCAGGCAGAATAGCAAGGAGGATGTAAGACCATGTGCGATTATAAGGAAGATTGCTCCGTTAAGGCTTCATTGTGTTTGAATTAGTGTTGCGCAGATCACAAGGCCCATGTGGCTGATAGATGAGTAGGCGATTATTGATTTTAGATCTGTTTGTCGTAGGCAGATTGAGCTGGCTATTAGAATGCCTCAAAGGGCCAGGATCAGGAGGGGGTAGGTTAGGGTGTTTGTTAGCGGGGATAAGGCTGTGGAGATTCGGATGATCCCGTATCCCCCCAATTTCAGTAGAATTGCTGCTAGGACCATAGAGCCAGCAATGGGGGCCTCTACGTGGGCTTTTGGGAGTCACAGGTGAAAGCCATATATAGGTATTTTTACCATAAAGGCTAGTAGGCAGCCATATCACAGGGCAGTGTTGCTTCATGAATTTTGTAGTTCTGGTTGAAGGGTGTGTAGGAGTGGCATGTAGGTTAGGAGAAGTGATTTGTTAAGGTGGAGGATGGCGATTAGGAGGGGGAGGGAGCTTGCGAGCGTGTAAAATAGAAAGTAGGTTCCTGCGCTTAGGCGTTCTGCCTGGTGGCCCCATCGAGTAATTACGACTAGTGTTGGGATGAGTGTGGCTTCGAATATAACATAGAACATGGTAAGGTCAGAGGCCGAGAATGTTGTGATTAGGAAGATTTGGAGAGTGGTAAGTGTTAGAAGGTATATTCGCTTGCGGGGGAGGGGTTCTTGGTGCAGGTGGTTCTGGCTGGCTACTGATATGAGGGGTAATAGTCAGCAGGATAATACTAGAAGTGGTGCTGACAGGGGGTCAATGGTTATTAGTTTGTTGGAGAAGGATAGCTCTAGGCTTATTGGGCACTTAAGTCATAATAGGCTAATCGCTGCGATTAGGGTGGCGTATAGTGTGTGTGCAATAAATAGAAGTGGGGGGCTTAGGAAGAGTGTGGTTGGGATAAGTATTGCTGTTGGGATGAGGATTTTTAGCATTGTAGGATATTTAGGTTATTTAGGTGGTCGTTTCCGTGTGTTCGTGAGGTTGCAACTATGAGTGCGAGACCTGTTCCGGCTTCGCAGGCTGAGAAAGCAAGAATAATGACTGGTAGGGGGGCGACTGTTGGAAGCTGTAGGGTTAGGGAAAAGAAGGATAGAAGGATAAACAAGGCGAGTATTATTCCTTCAATGCACAGGAGAGCTGAGATAAAATGGGTTCGATGGATGGATAGGCCCAGGATGCTGAATATGAAGGCTGAGTTCAGTGTAAAGTGGACTGGGGTCATTTAGAGATCTCGTATAGTCGAGGTTTACTAAGTCGAAATTAGTTGTCTTGTTTAGACTAATCTCTAATTCGGCCCACTCTAGTCCGCCCTGGTGTCATTCGTAGATGAGGCCGGCGGCAAGGTGAATTAGGATAATTGTTGCTCAGTTCATTATGGGGGTGGGGGGCGTGAAGTTGGTGGCCCATGGTAGTGGGAGGAGTAGGGCGATTTCTAGGTCGAATAATAGGAATAGGATTGCGACGAGAAAGAATCGGGATGAGAACGGAAGGCGGGCTGTGCCTTGTGGGTCAAATCCACATTCGTATGGGGATAGTTTTTCTGAGCTAAGGTACGGCATTGGAAGTCAGAAGGCAATAGTGATTAGTACTAGTGAGATGGAGAAGGATAGTGTAATTATAAGTAGGGTTACCACTACTCTTTCTTAGTTAGGGGCTAAGGTTCAATGAGTGGAAGTCATTTGTATTAGTTATACTAAAAGAGTAAGAGCCTCATCAATAAATTGAAACATATAAGAAGAGTCAGACGACATCTACGAAGTGTCAGTATCATGCGGCGGCTTCAAACCCGAAGTGGTGATGGGTAGTGAAGTGGTGTTTAATTTGACGAATTAAGCAGACCAGGAGGAATGTTGAGCCAATTATCACGTGCAGTCCGTGAAAGCCTGTGGCTACAAAGAAGGTTGATCCGTAAACACCGTCTGAGATAGTAAAAGGTGTCTCATAGTACTCTATTGCCTGGAGGGCTGTAAAGTATAAGCCCAGGAGGATTGTTAGAGAGAGGGCTTGGGCGGCCTCTTTTTGGTGGCCCTCTATAATTGAGTGGTGTGCTCATGTTACTGTGACCCCAGAGGCTAGTAGGACCGCTGTATTCAAGAGAGGGACTTCAAACGGGCTTAGTGCGCAGATCCCATTTGGGGGTCACTGGCCGCCCAGTTCTGGGGTTGGAGCGAGGCTAGAGTGATAGAAGGCCCAGAAAAAGCCAATAAAGAAAAATACTTCTGATACGATAAATAGTAGTATTCCGTATCGGAGGCCTGTTTGGACTTGGGGGGTGTGGTGTCCTTGGAAGGTGCCTTCTCGTGTAATATCCCGTCATCATTGGTATATTGTTAGAAGAGTTAAGAGCAGGCCTGTGTTTATTAGGGCGGGGCTGTTAAGGTGGAATCACATGGCCAGTCCGGATGTAAGTAATAGGGCTGCGATGGCCCCTGTAAGAGGCCAGGGGCTTGGGTTTACTATGTGGTAGGCGTGGGTTTGATGGGTCATTATACATTTTCTTGTAGATAGAGGCTTAAGAGTAGAACGAAGACATAGGCTTGGATTAGGGCTACGGCAAGTTCAAGGATGGTTAGAAGCAGGAGAATGGTGAAGGTAACCAAGGCGGTGGTGGGGAGAATTGGTATAATGGTAACGATTGCTGTTGAGATAAGTTGGATCAGTAGGTGGCCCGCGGTTAGATTGGCGGTTAGTCGGACTCCTAGGGCCAAGGGGCGAATGAATAGGCTGATTGTTTCAATAATGATTAGGATGGGGATAAGAAGGGCGGGGGTTCCTTCTGGTAGCAGGTGTCCGATTGAATTAGTTGGTTGGTTTCGGAGGCCCGTCAGTACAGTGGCCAGTCATATTGGGATAGCTAAGCCCATGTTCATAGAAAGTTGTGTTGTTGGGGTGAAGGTATATGGTAGGAGTCCAAGCAGATTTATGAGGATTAAAAATAGTAGTAGGGAGATTAAGATTATTGTTCATTTCTGCCCCTTGTAGGTGACTGGGGTTATTAGTTGTTTTGTAATAGTTTTGATCAGCAGTAGTTGAAGGTTGGAGGTTCGGTTAGACAGGAGGCGATTGGAGTGGGTAAAGATAAGTGTGGGGGGGAGGGTGATTGCTAGAAGGATTAGGGGGACTCCTAGGAGTTGTGGGGTTGCGAATTGGTCAAAGAGGCTTAGGGTCATGGTCAAAGTCATGTGTTGGTTTCTTGTTTGTTTGTTTGGTGTTGTATGGGCGGATTGTGAAAGCGGGTATTTTGGGTCTTAGTAAGAAACAATGTTGTCAGGGTAAGTCAGGATAGAATTATAATGAGTAATCATGGGCCAGGGTTGAGTTGAGGCATTCATTTAGGGGCCTTGTGGCCCTTCTTTAGCTTAAAAGGCTAATGCTTTAAAAGCTTCTTAATGATGAGGTTAGGGTTTGTGTGACCCAGTTTTCGAAGTGGTTAACGGGGCAAGATTCTACTGTGATGGGCATGAAGCTGTGGTTTGACCCGCAGATTTCTGAACATTGGCCATAGAAGAGTCCTGAGTGGGTTGTAGTGAAGGATGTTTGGTTCAGTCGGCCTGGGATTGCGTCTGTTTTTACTCCGAGTGCGGGGATGGCTCAGGAGTGTAGAACATCCTCTGAGGAAATAAGCATGCGAATTGGGGACTCTATTGGTACTACCACTCGATTGCCGACGTCTAGGAGTCGAAAGAAGCCCTTTTCTAGTTCTTGTGTTTGGGTTATATAGGAGTCGAATGATAGATCTTCATAGTCTGAGTACTCATAGCTTCAGTACCACTGATGGCCCAGTGCTTTGATTGTGAGGTGGGGGCTGTTAATTTCGTCCATTAGGTAGAGGATGCGCAAGGAAGGGAGGGCAATTAGGATTAGAATAACAGCGGGGAGCACTGTCCAGACGATCTCAATCACTTGTGCGTCTGTGGCGTGGGTGTTGGTGAGTTTTGTTGTAAGGGTTGACATAATGATGTAGAATACTAGGGTGCTAATTAGAATAACGATTATTAAAGCATGGTCATGGAAGTGTATTAACTCTTCTATGATGGGGGAGGCTGCGTCTTGGAAGCCCAGTTGGGAGGGATATGCCATTAAGGCCCACAGAGGATAAGTCTGTGATTTAGCGCTGACAGAGCTATGTAATGGTTTTACTAGGGCCTTATTGAGAAAGAAGTGTAAAAGGAGATGCGACTGGCTTGAAACCAGTATAAGGTGGTTCGATTCCCCCCTTTCTTGGGCGAGTGCTATTTAGTTTGAACAAAAGTGGGCTCCTCGTAGGTGTGGTATGGAGGGGGGCAGCCATGGAGCCACTCTAGGTTGGTGTAAGTTGTGTCTGTTGAATGTACTTCTCGTTTTGCTGAGAAGGCCTCTCAGATAATGAAGATTATGAGGATTACCCCCACGATTGAGATTATTGACCCAATTGAGGAAACAATATTTCAAACGGCATAGGCGTCTGGGTAGTCTGAGTATCGTCGGGGTATTCCCGCCAGGCCAAGGAAGTGCTGTGGGAAAAAGGTTATATTGACCCCAACGAAGGTTACTCCGAAGTGAATTTTTGTTCAGGTAGAGTGTAGAGTATAGCCCGAGAATAGGGGGAATCAGTGGATAAATCCTGCCATAATTGCGAAAACGGCCCCCATGGATAGAACATAGTGGAAATGGGCGACTACATAGTAAGTATCATGTAGGACTACATCTAGTGATGAGTTAGCGAGGACAATGCCTGTAAGTCCTCCAACTGTGAATAGGAAAATGAATCCGAGCGCTCATAGTATGGCAGCGTTTCATTTGATTTTTCCTCCGTGCAAGGTTGCCAATCAGCTAAATACTTTGACGCCAGTGGGGATCGCGATAATTATAGTTGCAGATGTGAAGTAGGCGCGGGTGTCAACATCTATTCCCACAGTGAATATGTGATGGGCTCAGACAATGAACCCCAGAAAGCCAATGGACACCATTGCCCAGACTATGCCCATGTATCCAAAGGGCTCTTTTTTGCCCGCGTAATATGTTACGATGTGGGAGATCATGCCGAACCCAGGCAGAATAAGGATGTAGACTTCAGGGTGACCGAAGAATCAGAAAAGGTGTTGATATAGGATTGGATCTCCTCCCCCGGCGGGGTCAAAGAAGGATGTGTTAAGGTTTCGATCTGTGAGGAGTATGGTGATACCTGCGGCTAGTACGGGGAGGGACAGGAGAAGAAGAACTGCTGTGATTATAACGGATCAGACAAACAGGGGGGTTTGGTACTGTGATATTGATGGGGGCTTTATGTTGATACAGGTGGTGATAAAATTAATGGCCCCTAGAATTGAGGAGACTCCAGCTAGGTGAAGGGAGAAGATGGTTAGATCAACGGAGGCCCCAGCGTGGGCTAAGTTGCCGGCAAGGGGTGGATAGACTGTCCATCCGGTGCCCGCGCCAGCTTCTACGCCAGAGGAGGCTAAAAGAAGGAGGAGGGAGGGGGGTAGGAGTCAAAAGCTTATATTATTTATTCGTGGGAATGCTATGTCGGGGGCCCCGATTATTAGCGGGACAAGTCAGTTTCCAAACCCGCCGATCATAATGGGTATAACTATGAAGAAAATTATAACGAAGGCATGGGCGGTAACAATTACGTTATAGATCTGATCGTCCCCAAGGAGGGCTCCGGGCTGGCTCAGCTCTGCGCGAATTAGTAGGCTTAGGGCGGTTCCCACCATGCCGGCCCACGCACCAAAAATTAGGTATAAGGTTCCAATGTCTTTGTGATTAGTTGAAAATAGTCAGCGAGTGATAGTCACAGGTAAGATGGCCGAGTGTCCAGGTGGTAGGTTGTAGCCCTATTTACAGGGGTTTTATTCCCCTTCTTATCAAAGCTTCGAGGTGTCACTTACACGCCAAGTTGCAAACTTGGAATTGAGATTTAGGATCTCCGGGGCTTCTCCCGTTTTTACCGACGGGAGAAGAGATAGATAGAAGCTCGCTGGATAGAGCGATTAGCTGTTAATTAATTGTTTACGGGATCRAGGCCCGTGTATCTAGTAAGGTCTTAGCTTAATTAAAGCATCTGAGTTGCAGTCAGAGTATGTAGATTAGAGTTTTACAGGTCTTAGGCAGAAATTAGGGGGTTTATTCTCTATTTAGGGCTTTGAAGGCCCTTAGTTTGGTGTTAACTTAAATTTCTGTGTTAGGGTTTTATTAGTGGGGTTAGGGGAAGGGCCAGGATAGATGGGGGGAGGGCGATTGACAGGGGTAGAGTAGGGGTGTTGGGTTTTAGTCGTCATTTGCTTGAAATTTTTGTTGGGCTGGGCGAGAGGGTTACTGATAGTGAGTATGATAGTCGCAGGTAGAAGAACAGGCTTAGTAATGTTGAGACGGCCAGCACAGTTGCTAAGGGGGCTATGTTTTGTGCTAGTAGTTCTTCTAGGGTCAATCATTTTGGTATGAAGCCGGATAGAGGGGGCAAACCCCCCAGTGATAGTAGGGTTATTATTGTCAGGGGGGCTAGTATTGGGGATGTGGTTCATGTTGTTGTTAAGTCTTGGGTGGTTTTGGTCGAGGAGAAGATTAGGGATAATATTATAGGTGTTGAAATTAGGATATATATGGTGAGGTTGAGGAGGGCTAGTTTATTGGACTTTGTGATGATGGTGGCTATTCATCCCAGGTGGGCGATAGAGGAGAATGCGATGACTTTTCGTAGTTGTGTTTGGTTTAGTCCCCCCAACCCCCCCACAGCTACTGACAGAGATCCTATTATTATGAGGGTTAGTATAGAGGTCTGGTTTCATGTGAGAAGGAGTAGGGTTATTGGGGCAAGTTTTTGTCATGTAATAATGATTAGTCCGGTTTTGAATGATGACCCTTGTAGGACCTCTGGTAGTCAGAAATGGGCGGGGGCGAGTCCTAGTTTTATTGCTAGGGCTGCAGTCAGAAGTGTTTGGGCTAAGGGGTCTTCTAGTTGTAGGATGCTTCATTGGCCGGTTGCTTGGGCATTTATTACACTGGAGAACAGGATTAGGGAGGATGCTGCTGCTTGTGTGAGGAAGTATTTTGTTGAAGCTTCTGTTGCTCGTGGGTGGTGAGATTCTGARATAATTGGTAGGATTGCAAGGGTGTTTAGCTCGAGTCCTATTCATGCAAGGAGCCAGTGGAAGCTAGCCATGGTAATAATAGTTCCTGTGGCAAGGCTAAGGATTAAGATTGAGGTAATTATAGGGCTCATTAATAAAGGGGGGGGTTTAACCAACATTTTCGGGGTATGGGCCCGAGAGCTTATTTAGCTGACTTTATTAGGAAGTAGTATAATGGGAGTACAGAAAATTTTGGGTTTTCTGGTGCAGGTTCAATTCCTGTTTTTCTAAGGAAGCGAGAGGACTTGAACCTCTGTTGTTTACTCTATCAAGGTAACCCTTTATAATTCAGGCACATTTCCTAGGTGGGTTGGACTGGTGGGATGCCTAGCAAGAAGATTGGGAAGGAGATGTGTCATAGGCAGAGGGCCAGGGTGATAGGTAGAAATTGTTTTCATAGAAGGTGTATTAGCTGGTCATAACGAAAGCGCGGGTATGAGGCGCGTACTCAAAGAAATCCGATGGATAGAAGGACAGTTTTGGCTATTATGTTTATTGGGAAGTTTTCTGGGTTTTGCAGGATGCCCGGGTTGATGAATAGGATGCACGAGAGAGAGTTTATTAGAAGAATGTTGGCATATTCTGCAAGGAAAAAGAGGGCGAAAGGYCCTGCTGCGTACTCTACGTTGAACCCGGAGACAAGTTCTGATTCGCCCTCTGTTAAATCAAAGGGTGCTCGGTTGGTTTCTGCTAGGGTAGAGATATATCATATTATTATGAGTGGTCAGGAGGAGAATAGAAGTCAGTTGTATTTTTGTGTGGCGGAGAGTATTTGTAGTGTGAATCCTCCTGCAGTTATGACCACTGAAAGTAGAATAATTCCCAGGGTTACTTCGTACGAGATGGTTTGTGCGATAGCCCGAAGGGCCCCTATTAAGGCGTATTTTGAGTTTGATGCCCAACCAGATCATAGGACAGAGTAGACGGCCATGCTGGAGACTGCTAGCATGAACAATAGGCCGAGGTTAAGTTCTGTAAGGGCGTAGGGTATTGGGAGGGGGCTTCAGATTATTATGGCTAGTGAGAGGGCTAGAAGGGGGGCAAGGATTAGTAGAAGCGGGGAGGAGTGTGATGGGCGGATCGGCTCCTTAATAAACAGTTTTACTCCGTCTGCCACCGGCTGGAGTAGACCTTGAGGGCCGACGATGTTGGGCCCTTTGCGTAATTGTATGTATCCCAGGGTTTTTCGTTCTAGAAGGGTTAGGAATGCTACGGCGACCAGGATCGGGAGAATGTACAAGATTGGGTTTATAATAAGGCTTAGGAGTGGGGCCATTATTGGGGAGGGGACTTGAACCCCTGTATCGGGATCTTAGGGCCCTTACATAACTTGGCTCTGCCACCCCAATTTAAGCCCTGGTTTCGGGCTTAAGTTGTTGTCCTGGTCTAGGTTAAGTTTTTATCAACTATGCTGGAAGGGCTTCTTGTAAAGATGGGCCCTATTTTCCTGGTCCTTTCGTACTGAGGAGAATTTAACATAGATAGAAACCGACCTGGATTTCTCCGGTCTGAACTCAGATCGCGTAGGACTTTAATCGTTGAACAAACGAACCTTTAATAGCGGCTGCACCATTTGGGTGTCCTGATCCAACATCGAGGTCGTAAACCTTCTTGTCGATGGGGACTCTTGAAGAAGATAGCGCTGTTATCCCTGGGGTAACTTAGTTCGTTACTCAGAGTGGCTCTGGGTCAGGTGGTAGTTAGACATGTTTGTCTGTGGTGAGGGGGGGGWRGSCCCCTGGCTTGGAAGTTTGGCTTGTTTCCGTAGTCGCCCCAACTGAAAACGTTATGTCATTTTAGCAGAAGGTGGTGGTTTGACATGGGTGTTTTAAGCTCCACAGGGTCTTCTCGTCTTGTGTGTTTATACCAGCTTTTGTACGGGTAGATCAATTTCACTGATTAATCAAAGGAGACAGCTGAGTCCTCATTTAGCCATTCATACTAGTCCCTATTTAGGGGACAAGTGATTACGCTACCTTTGCACGGTTAGGATACCGCGGCCGTTTAATGGTTAGTCACTGGGCAGGCGAGACCTTTAATACTTTTTTTGCTAAAGGCTATGTTTTTGGTAAACAGTTGGGACTTGAGTTTGCCGAGTTCCTTCTTTGATGTTTAATCTTTCTTAAAAGCAGGCCTGTGTTGGGTTAACAGGGGGTGAAATTTTTACCTTGTGAGTGAAATATTGGGCCTTTTTTGGTCTGTTAATTGTCAGTAGGTGTTCTATGGCTGAGTTACAGGGGTGCTGAGAGAGGATTTTCTTGTTACTAATTCTAGCATTAGTTCTTCTATAGGGCTATAGAATTACCTGATGGGTCTGTAGGAAGGGGGAGGCGGGTTGAGATTTTTAAGGGTTCGGCTGTGACGCCTTGGTTTTATGGTGGCTGCTTTAGGGCCCACTGGTTGTAGTATTAGGGTTGTTCTCTACAACAGGTTGTAGTCTGGTTCAATAGAGCTGTACCCCTATTGAATATCTTTCAAGTAGCAGGGGATTACTAGTCAGTGTATGCGAGGGCTTGAAGTTGAACTAAGATTCTTTTATCAGGCAACCAGCTATCATCGAGTTCGTTAGGTTTTTCGCCCCTACTTCGAGGTCATCCCACTCTTTTGCTACAGAGATGGGTTAGGTCTGTTGGCCGCCTTGAAGTAGCTCATTCGATTTCGGGGAGGCAGACTGAAGTGTCTTTTTGCCTGGGGGTTCTTGCTAGATCATGATGCAAAAGGTACGGGGGCTAATCCCTGCTTTGTGTTGCTTATGTGGTTGGTGATATTTCATCTTTCCCTTGCGGTACTTTTTACTATCGCGTCGTCATAGGGTTCAATCGCATTTACTAGCTCTGGCAAATGGTTTGTTTGGTTAGCTTGATGGTTTATGTATGAGTAGGCGAGCTAGATGTGGGCTCAGAAAGGTCAGGGTTTCGCTGACATTTTTTAATTGTAAATTAAATGCTTTGTTTAAGCTACTTTTTGTATTCCAAGCACACTTTCCAGTGCGCTTACCATGTTACGACTTGCCTCATCTGGTGGTTTGTGGTTTTATAGTTTTAGGGCTGTGATTATTGAGGAGGGTGACGGGCGGTGTGTGCGCGCTCCAGGGCTGTTTTTAAAAAAGCACTCTTGCTTGTTTTACTGCTAAATCCGCCTTCTGGTACGAGTTTCATAGGACCATTTGTCTTTTCTTTAGTAGAAAGTGTAGCCCATCGCTGCCGCCCCATTAGCTACGCCTTGACCTGACGTTTTAGTGGTAGGACTGTTGTGCTTATTTTTTATCCCTCATGGGATAGGCTGGCGACGGCGGTATATAGGCTGGGTTAGGCTAGGGGGGGTGAGGTTGATCGGGGGGTATCGATTATAGGACAGGCTCCTCTAGGTTGGGTGGAGCACCGCCAAATCCTTTGAGTTTTAAGTTTTTCACTTGTAGTTCTCTGGCGGATATTTGGTGGGATTAATATCTGGGGTTAGGACTAAGCATAGTAGGGTATCTAATCCTAGTTTGTTTCTTAGTTTTAGTGAGTTAAAGGTCCGTGCTTTCTTAAGTGGGGGGATTTCTTTGGATTTTGGTGTTTTACGACTAAATTTTAATTTTTTTTAAGTGGGCTGGGAGAGTTCTAGTCACGCTTTACGCCGTTGGTGTTATTTTAGGCCTTTCGTATAACCGCGGTTGCTGGCACGAAATTTACCGGCCTTTTAAGGGTCATAGCTAGGTCAAGCTTGCGCTTATGGCCTAATGTGAATTACTGCTGWCTSCCTGTGGAGGTGTGGCAAACCAAGGTGTCGTAGGCTGGGTCTTAGTGAGCCTGATACCAGCTCCTTTATTTTGTTTAGGTTGTTTTGGGCATTTTCACTGGTGTGTGGATACTTGCATGTATAATTTTGACTTAAAATAGCGGTAAGTTTAGGATCAAAACTTTATGTTTTTGGAGAGATTTGGTTCTCATCGCGGCATTTTCAGTGCCGTGCTTTAAAGTATAAGCTACAATTAC